AAATTCGATTTTTTCAAAAAAAAAAAAAAAAAGGAATTAATCTATTTCTATATAGGATAAATTAAGGCAGAGATGTGTGTTCTTTTGTGCATATTGAAATTTGAATAGAGAATATGATGCTTCTTTCTTTTATAAAGAATCTTTTCTTTCCTGATTTCTATTGAATAATGTCAAAATTATTTTTCGTAAATAAATTAGGTATTCCGCGGGCGAATATTTACTGTTTTCTTTTTCATTTTTTTCTTTCATTCGTAGGTTCAATTCATGACTTTCAGAATAAATAATTCAAATTTTTCTTAGTTTGTTCCGCCATCCCACCTAATGAATTTTTAGAATTTTTTTGAATAGAATTCTACATAGTCACAGGTTCTGTCGTTCCCATAGCTTCTCTATTCATGGTTAGGTCTAAACTCTGCAATGGAGCTTCCAACAAAATTTGTTGTTGAGTCAATTTCCTTAGTTTTCTTAACTCAGGACTCTTTATTCTTTTTTATTAAAATTTGTCTTTTTTATGTATTTTTGAATTGAATATTTGATTATTGATGCTTTGTGACACTGCTTTTTCTTTTATCACATGATTTATAGACCATACATATTGGGATCATATAGCATTGATATCTTGTTCTTTCTTTCTTTCTATCACCCCTCCTTTTCTAAAAATCCTTTTTTTTTTACTAAACACTGGATAATCCTCTTTTTTCTCTATGAATTAGAGAAAAAAGATGAGATTTCAGTTGCTACAAATATATGATTTATTCATATAGTGACTGTTTCTTAGGATCTTGATAATACGAAGCAATAGGTTGGTTTTTAGTTTTTTTTTATTATGAAATAAGTTTTTAGTAAGGATTAGTTGATTTTTTCAATTCTAACTTTGAAAGAAAAAAAAACTAACGAATCACACACTAAGCATAGCAATTATACTAAAAGAGTCAATTCAATTTTGATTTAACCCTAACTAATTCGAATTCCTCGTTTTTCTCTAATAGAATCAATCAAAGAATTTGTCTTTTTTTTTTCTATCTTGGGGAAATCGATAAGAAATTTTCCCTCTTTGTGAATCAAATTCACTTATTTGTATCTTGACTCTATCCCCTAGTAACACACGTATACGATTACGGCGCATATTGAAAGATCGAAAACCCACAACGATTTGACTATTATGATGCAGACGTACGTGGAACATGATATCTTTGATGGGTTACAAGTCCTTTAGAAAGAAATTGCTCTCTTTCATTTAGATAACTCACAACGGTTTGATTTTTAAGATAAAAAAAAAGATATCTTTGATCGGTTCCACAATTATTCCTTCATAAAGAAATTGCTCTTTTTTATTGATATCTATGTTGGTTTTTCTTTTCTCTTTCATATCTTTTTCCTCGATTATATGGATTAATAGACTTAACTGCTAAATAACGTAAAAATAATTATAATTATTTCTAAAATACAAAATTATTATTATTTTTTTTTCAGCTTTTTTTTCTATTTTTTTGAGGATTACCATATATAACACAAAATCTCTCCTCCAATTCTTTGAAGTCGAGCTTCTCGATCTGTCATTATACCCTGAGAAGTAGACAGAATTACAATTCCTATTCCACCTAGAATCTTAGGAATTCGTTGATATTTCGAATAAATTCGTAAACTGGGTCGGCTTATGCGTTTTCAAAAAATAGTTCTAGTTGCTATAAATATAGAAAGACAAAGTCATTTTTTTCTACTTTGCTCTACTTTCTAAATATCCAAATTTTTAAGCCTAAAACTCCATTGATAGTTTGAATTGTATGAGAACAATAATCTATTTTGGCACAAATTATTTGTAGGGGAAGTTTACCCTTTCTTTTACCTTCTTTACGTGCGATCTCTTTTCCGTCGATACGGCCTGCGAGTTGAAGTTTTATTCCTTTTGTATCTGTTTCTTTAGCTAAATCAATAGCTTGTTGCATTGTCTTTCTAAAGGGGACTCTATTTTTTAATTGTAAGGTTATAAATTCTGCAAGAAGATTAGGTTGGCTATATAATTGTTCAGCTCTTTTTAGTTGAATACGAATTAATCTGGGGTATATAGAGAAGAATTCTTGTTTTTTTACATTTTTCTTGAATTTTGCCAAACATTTCCCTTTTAATAAGAATTTTGGTACGAATCCGCTATAGATGATGACTCGTATAAATGTTTTTTGTGTTCTAAATCCTTGTTTTTCAATTTCTATACGTATAATTCCTTCAAAGCCTAAGGGAGGTAAGGGAGGTAAAGATATTCTCTTTTTTTTACTTTTTTGTTTTTTATTCTTTTGCTCTATTTTTTTTAATTTTTCTAAATATTTCTTGGTACCAATTTGTAAACCTTTTTTGATTCTATATTGTACATAATTCTTGAAAAAATTTCGTATTTTTTGATCTTCTTGTATACTCGTAGAATAATTTTTTGGTTCTTCAAACCAAACAGAATGATGACTATGGGTTGTACCAAGTCTGAAACAAAGTGGATTTGTTTTTTGTCCCATAATTCTCTATTTTCTTTTTTTCATCCATATCTTTTTAAATGAAAAGGAATCTAAATTTTAGATTGATTTAATAAAGATTTCGGTTTTTCCTTGAGTACGACTTTTATAAGACATGTGCTTCTTTTTATTGGATAACTATGTCCTTGAGCACGGGGTCTTGCCTTTTTTCTAATAGTACTTCTATTGACTTCGGCTTTACTAATGAATAAATCAGCTTCGTTTAAACCCATATTATGATTAGCATTTTTTGCTGCAGAATAAACTAATTTGAAAATGGGATAAGATGCTTGATAAGGCATGAAACTTAGTATCATAATTGTTTCTTCATAGGAACGTCCGCGAATCTGATCAATTACTCTTCGCGCTTTGGAAACAGAAATACCTATATGTTGAGCTAAAACTTGGACTCCTTTACTTGAACTTGAGTTCTTTTTCATAGGGTTATCCGCTAGCTTTTTAAAATTTTTCATAAGATTCTTTCTCCTTATGTTTGATCCCTATTTTTTTTGATTCTTCATTACAGATTTATTATCGTTATCATTTATTGCATCTATCCCCCAAAAACGGGTAGGCACGAATTCTCCCAATTTGTAACCTATCATAGATTCTGTTATATAAACAGGTATATGTTCCTTTCCATTATGAATAGCGATTGTACGGCCAACCATGGAGGGTGTAATAGTAGATGCCCGAGACCAAGTTCTTATGATTTCGTTCTCCTGCCCCATTTTTATTTTTTCCGTTTTTTCCGATAAATGCTTAGCTACATATCTTTTCTTTTTCTTTGCTACATATCTTTTCTTTTTCTTTGCTACAAATCTTTTGTTTTGACCTATCACAGTTGATTACTCCTTTTTTTGCATAGTAAAGATTGGCATTCTATGTCCAATATCTCGATCTAAGTATCGAGGTCAGAATAAAAACAATAATGATGAATGGAAAAAAGAGAAAATCCTTTCTTTAGCTAGATAAGGGGCGGATGTAGCCAAGTGGATCAAGGCAGTGGATTGTGGATCCACCATGCGCGGGTTCAATTCCCGTCGTTCGCCCATCACATTATTTCGAATTCCAAAAATTCGATTTTGAATATTCCTATTTACGGCGACGAAGAATCAAACTATCACTATATTTTCTCCTTTTCCTAGTTCTTCTTCCAAGCGCAGGATAACCCCAAGGAGTTGCGGGTTTTTTTCTACCAATTGGGGCTCTTCCTTCACCGCCCCCGTGTGGATGGTCCACAGGGTTCATAACTACTCCTCTTACTACAGGACGCTTACCTAGCCAACACTTCGATCCAGCTCTACCCAAACTTTTTCGGTTCACCCCAAGATTACCCACTTGTCCGACTGTTGCTAAGCAGTTTTGGGATATCAAACGAACCTCCCCAGATGGTAATCTTAATGTGGCCGATTTACCCTCTTTTGCAATCAGTTTCGCTACAGCACCTGCTGCTCTAGCTAATTGTCCGCCTTTTCCATGTGTGAATTCTATGTTGTGTATGGACGTGCCTAAAGGCATATCGGTTGAAGTAGATTCTTCTTTTTTATCAAAAAAACCCCTTCCCAAACTGTACAAGCTTCTTCCAAAGCATACGGCTTTCTAGATGTATATGATGATATAGAAAAAAATAGATCTTTTCATCGTATAATGAAGTATCACATGAGTGGATATTTAGGAATCCTAATCTCCCGAATCATTCATATTATCATCTTCTACATCCTAGGTCTCTCCGTTCCGTCATCTGGCTTATGTTTTTCATGTAGCATTCAGACCGAATGACTCTATCAAATTACGTCGATACTTACACATATTACGGGTAACGTAGGAGACATCTCTTCGGGGGATCTTCATTACCACTGCTTAGCTTTCAATTCGCCTCTGACCATCAAATGAAATGTGAATAACCCGTCCTCCTCTCTTTGAAAGAAGGGGCGCTTCCAGTTCTGTGCGTGCTTCAAACAATTTTCTCCATATTACCATATCTCTAGAGTCAATAATTTTCTATGAGAAACTACTGAACTCAATCACTTGCTGCCCTTACTCAACAGTTTTCTGTTGAGGTCTATTCCATAGAGGTACTCCAAATGGATTAGTGATCGATTTCTAGGTTTTGTCGTAAACCTAATTGGTTACTTCCAATTACGTAAATCAATAGTTCAAACCGCACTCAAAGGTAGGGCATTTCCCATTGATATAGGAACTCCTTTACCAGAAAAAATGGTATCTCCAATTATAGCTCCTCTGGGATGTAAAATATATCTCTTCTCACCATCCTCGTAGTGTATAAGACAAATGTATGTATTTCGATTAGGGTCGTATTCTATGGTTACGATTCTACCAGATATGTCTTTTTGATTCCGTCGAAAATCGATTTTACGGTATAGACGCTTATGACCCCCCCCTCTATGCCTTACGGTAATAATTCCTCTGGCATTACGACCTTTACTACAACGATGTCGTCCATAGATCAAATTATTTCGTGGATTGGATTTCATTTGACTTTCTACGGCTCCATTGCGTGTGCTCCGACTAGAAGTTTTGTATAAATGTATCGCCGTGTTATTAAGTATTTTTCTTTAAGTTCTTTTCTCTAGAAGAGGTGGAATAGAATAAAGAATCTCTAGAAGAGGTGGAATAGAATAACCCGGTCGAAGCGTAATGATCATACGCCTGTAATGCATTGTATGTCCCATAATAGGTGCCATTCTTCTACCCCGAAAGGGGTAGAAGATGACTATTCATAGCTATTACCTTAGTTCGACTCAATCCTTGATTTCTTTCTTTGTTGATCCTGATTCGACATTAGAAGTATGTATACAAGGTCTTCAAGTTCTTCCTCGTGTAATAATTTGTCATTGTTGAACAAATGGTTATCTACTTCTCCTTCCTCTCGGTATCTTAGGAGAATTTCTCCTTTATTAAAAAAAATATATATATATATATATATATATATATATATATAATATATATATATATATATTTCTATATATAGAAATATATTCCTCTATGTATTCTTCTCTTTCTTTTTTCTAAGAATCTCATAGGGATCAATAGAAACTATATTCTCATCCGTAGGATCCCAAGTACCCGAATCAATCAATCAAAGATTCGATTCGATCTAAACTCTCCATTGGTAAATGAAATGCACCATGTTGACAAATAGATTTGTTTTTTTGTGCATATTTTTTGTAAATGGATGTCTCACAATTTTCACAATAAGTCCATAAATGAGCCTATCGCGCAAAAACATCCTCTGGATTTTGGTATTTCATTAAAGATTCATTCTTCCCCAATAAGCGAAGACTTTTTCCTCTAACTACTGCATATTTGATTCCATCCATAAATCCATTTTCTTCCCTATGAGTTTTAGTATCGATCAGAATTCTAGTTATTACTCTTCCTATGTTAGGGTATGAATATACTATACCAATTAATTCGTTATGGAAGATCCCATTGAGCCAATTCCGATAGACTTTTTGACCCTTCCTATTAGGGTGCATCCAGTAGGAATTGAACCTACGAATTTGCCAATTATGAGTTGGGCGCTTTAACCATTCAGCCATGGATGCAATTAATGAAATAATATTTCTGATCATAATCTCCACATTGGATCAAGAACGGGGTCAGAGGAGCTAATTCGTATAAAGCCATCGAACCGACCCAACCAGCAACTAGAGCTGTGTGCATTATAGAAACAGAAAGCAGTCGACCGGGATCATTCAATACGACAGTATGAACACGATACCAAGGTAAACCCATGGAAATACCCCTTTATCAAAGAGAAATAGAAACTTGATTTTCTCGTACGTATTAAACTAAGAAGACGATATATTGTGTACCTAAACTTTTTTTCAGTGGATTCTTTGGTTCATTTTTATTTCATCTCATTGAAAAGAAAAATAAGGGAACAACTCTGTTCGTAAGAACAAAGAGAAGCAGATCTATTCTATACCCGATAAGTACCAATACGCAAGGGGAAGATTGCATTATTGGAGAATAAATGGATACTTATTCGAATGATCAATCCTTTCGTTACAGTTTTTTTGAATCCATTCTGTCTTACTCTATCAAAAAACCCTTCCATGTATCAAAATCAAAGAGAAGAAATCGGTGTATCAAAATCGATGTATCAAATAGAAGAAAAAGGAATGAAGACAAGAAATCATGGATTTTCACCTTTCCTTATTTAAGTGAATAAAGGATATGTATTTTTTGGTTGAAATTTTTGAGTATAGGAATACCAAAAGTATCTTTTCGCCGTCCTGGAACCGAAAAGCTTGGCTTGACATATAGTGTGACTTGTCAAACATATTGGGTCATATGAGATTGACCCGTTCTCTTCCCCGATCAAGATATCCGCTGTTTCGCCGAAGAGATATTGTATTGAGTAAACCATCATTCATTCGGAGCACGAAGTCAAATTTATCAAATTTCAATATGAAAAAAAAATGATATATGTCTTAATTGATACGATTTGTATTACTTAATCTTTTCTTGATATCAAATATATGAATGAAAAAAGACAGAACAGAGATATATCTTAGAATTGAAAGGATTGTGATTCCTTCACTTTTTTTTGAATTCAATTCGAAAAATGGATATTAAAAGTAAAAGCCGCCTTATATTTTCTTTTTATTATAGTTACTTCCAGAATCGAGATTAATATGCAATTAATCATTGCAGCAATAAAATGGAATCAGCTTTTTTATCTGTCTGTTCTGATCTTCTAATGAGTGCAAACCTTTAGGTTTCTAAAATAGCTAATTCGTTAATACAATACTAGAAAAATTTCGTTTATGATAAAAAATTCGTTAATACGAGAAAAAATTACTTAATAAATACAATACGAATAAAAAGAAAATATTTTTCATTTTTATCGTATATATATAAAATAAATAAGAAAAATATGGAGGATCATGAAAACTCTCATAGATTTCGGCCAAATGCAGGCTGTCGTAAAGAATTTTTTAAAGACTTTGATTTTTGTTCTAGCAGGAGTCTTTCTCTATCGTGTCCACAATCAAAATCTAATAGAAAGAAAAAATCTCGATTTGAGGGGGCTTCTTAGTTCGGTTGAATGCAGGGAAGAATCTTTTTGTTCTTCCAATAACTTGGTTGTTTCGCTTCCAAAAGGAAAAACCTTTTCTGGGAGTTTTTTTATGGATGGAGAAGAAATTCATTGTGTTCTTCCAAGAAAGAAAAAGTATATCTGTATCATTCGGAGTTCCTGGTGGTCGAGAAACCTGATCATAAAAAATAGGGACTTGATTTGTAATGAAACCGTAGCTGGAATTCAAATCTCATTCAAAGATAGAAATAACAAAGATCTTGAATTTCTATTGTTGTGTATACATGATCCATCCGATGGTTAGTTGGGGGAAGAATCCGCACGAATCGAATTTTTGGTTCGACAATGTGTGGTTGGGAAATCGGTTTATTAGGAAAGGAAAAAATATCTTATGCAATATTGAATATGATTTAACAAGATCGAATCTCATTGAAGTAGAAAATTCCAGCCAATTGAAAAGAATTATATTGTTTATTCGCAACAAAATAATTTCTTCTTTGTACGTCGGTAAAAAAAAAACAATTTTTTTTGACTCTTTCTCTGCGAATCTCTGACACACAAATACCTCACGATCAGGATTTTCCACAAAGGGGTAACACAAGAGATAATTTGTACAAGTCTTTTATGTATAAATTATCTAAATTCTATCGAAAAATTTATAATAAGTTTTACGGATCTTTTGTTTTTCCAAGGACTCTTTATCCAAAGAAATCCAATCTGGAATCCTTAAGATCTTTCATCTCGCCACCAAGAAATTTTGATCCAATTACAGCCGATCCAAAATTCTATAGCTATAGAGAAAGTTCCTCGATCACGGACTTTTTAGAAATTCTTTGGAGATTTTATTCATCATATATGAATCGATCTGATTCAAAAGTTAAGAACTTGCATCCGTATCTCAGTGTCAATTCAAACATGGAGTGTTAATCAAATCCATGTTCTAAGAAATCTTTACCATCCGGAAAGAAAGAAAACTGGAGTCTTTTTCGTTTTCGAAGCAAAAAAAAATATGTTAATAAACGTAGGATCAAGATAACCTTAAAAAAAAAAAGATCTGATTTCTGTGATCATTTTCGAGGGAGATA